AAAATTTTCTCTGCATAGGAATTCAATACACTATAGTATAGTGTCTCTAGAACTCTAGAAAAGAATAGAATCTATAATTTCCAATTAATTGGAAATTATAGAACATAACGATTTTGATAGCGATATAGAATTTACGATTTATTTATCACAATTCGAAATTCGAATATTATTCTATTCGATAGCAAATCTTAACTATTTATAGATAGTGAAATTTTATTTTGTTTTTTCTTTTTATTTTGAATTCCCATGACATTTCAAATTATTTTTGTTAGACTTCTCTATTCTATATTTCTAATTCTATATTTCTTTATTTCTTTCGAATTCGAATTAGTTAATTAGTTATAATTAATCAGACATTCCTCGGCGTTCATTGGTATTTCATTGGGAAAAAGTGACGTTAATAAAAAAAAAAAAAAGAATCGACCCTTCAAGTATACCAAATTTCATGGGATAAATAGAAGGACTCTAAACATATATATGGGATATATATCAATCTATATTGAATTGCCGATACAGAAATGATAAAATCCAATTTGATTGGATCAGATATGGGTTTCCTCTTAGTAAGAAAGACACTACCTTTTTCTAGATAATAATACCTATCTAATAAATTCAAAGGTTCGAGTAGAAGTGAAAGAAAAAGGAATAATATCATCATGAGATCCTAATTTCAAAACAAAAGGAAGGGGGATATGGCGAAATCGGTAGACGCTACGGACTTAATTGGATTGAGCCTTGGTATGGAAACCTACTAAGTGATAACTTTCAAATTCAGAGAAACCCTGGAATTAATAAAAATGGGTAATCCTGAGCCAAATCCTGTTTTCTCAAAACAAAGGTTCAGAAAAAAAAGGATAAGGATAGGTGCAGAGACTCAATGGAAGCTGTTCTAACAAATAAAATGGAGTTGACTGCGTTGGTAGATGAATTTTTTCATCGAAACTTCAGAAAGGATGAAGGATAAACGTATCTATTGAATACTATATCAAAATAAAATTATTAATGATGGCCCGAATCTGTATCTGTATTTTTTTCTATGAAAAATGGAATAATTGGTGTGAATTGATTCCACATTGAAGAAAGAATCGAATATTCATTCATCAAACCATTCACTCCATAGTCTGATAGTTCTTTTAAAGAACCGATAAATCGGACGAGAATAAAGATAGAGTCCCATTCTACATGTCAATACCGGCAACAATGAAATTTATAGTAAGAGGAAAATCCGTCGACTTTAAAAATCGTGAGGGTTCAAGTCCCTCTATCCCCAAAAAAGCCTATTTGACTCACAAAATCTTTATTCTATCCCCCCTTTTCTTAGGGGTTCCAAATTCTTTTATCTTTCTTATTCTTTGACAAACATATTTGGGGTAAATGAAATGACTTTCTCTTATCACATGTAATTTAGAATAAACATCTAAATTAAGCAAGGAATCCCCATTTAAATGATTCACAATCAATAACATTATTCATATTGAAACTTACAAAGTCGTCTTTTGTTTTGGAAGATCCAAGAAATTACAGGACTTCAGAAAACTTTGTAACCCCCCTTAGTCGTTTCATTGACATAGACCCCAGTCATCCCCTAAAATGAGGAGGGGATGCTACATTGGGAATGGTCGGGATAGCTCAGTTGGTAGAGCAGAGGACTGAAAATCCTCGTGTCACCAGTTCAAGTCTGGTTCCTGGCACATGGTTCATTTTTATGAGGTCTTTTATAAATTCATTGATATGAAGTGACTACCTATTGATTTTGAATATGCATCAAAATGAATACTTTTATATATCTTGGCGAGATATACCCCATCTATAAAATAAATGGGTAGAGTTTCTTAAATTCTTCTAAATTTTTAAATTTTTTATTAAATAAAGTATCGAAAATGAAATTCGATTTTCTCTTTTTTTTCTTTTGTTCAAAAAGAATGTGAATACTTCAGATATATTCATATCTATTTATATTTGATATTTGATTTGAAGGGTTAAATTAGTTGGTTGACAGGATAAAAAGTCGAAGTTGAAATAGACAAGATTCATTTCAGATACAATACAAACAAATTGAATTCGATATCCTTTCATTGTATTTTTTTTTGTATTTTCTATTCAATTTCTTAATTCGTCCCGGCATGATTTTCTAGAACCGCAATAGGCGAAGTACAAAGTTCATGATGCAGAACTCGTTTGATTCATCCTATTGGTTCGGTTCCTACGAAATAAGTATCTTACAAAGAAATGTAAGAATCACAACGAATGTCTAATTCTACCTTTTTAACCTATCCATAATTCCCTAATACAAATGAGATTTCAATTATTTTGGTTAATCTAGAACAGAAAGTACAATCCTTAAATCTCTGAATTGTATAAGTGGAAATCACTTTCTTATCATTCAATAAGCATCTTGTATTTCATAAAAATTGGGGGCAATATAATCCTTACGTAAGGGCCATCCTATCCAACTTTCGGGCATTAAGATACGTTTCAAGCGCGGATGATTATCATAAGA